GGTAGTATCGGGTCCCTTAGCTATTGTTCTTGAGAAATGACCGGGTCTGGCCCATTCCTCGAAAGACGTTTTTACGGGATCCCTATCCACCAAAATTTTCACTTCTGGTTCCGGCGAACGAATAATCATTGAGTCCTCCTCTTTCCGGACAACACATACAAAGAAACCCGCCAACAGTCAAGTAATTAGGAAACCTCTGAGATCTATTTCTAATTTGTTCCTTTCTATCTCCCAGCTATCTAGTTTCTTTAGTTATTTACTAGAACAATTATGATCGGGAAGTCGATCTGGGGCAAGTGTTCGGATCTATTATGACATAGCCCTGAGGCGCTCAACGGACCTTTGGAAGCTTGGAAACCTGCGACTTGACACAAAAAAGATTTTTTGGTGCAATCTAGGGTATTCATATCTCAATGGATAACTGCCTAGATAGAACTACTTCCTCGATTTCTCTTACACAGAACATATGACGAGTCCTCTTTTCCAAATCATCGGAGCACTCATTTCATTAGTCATTCATAAAAGATATCCTGGTATCCATATTGAAATTGAATCATTCAAAGGACTTTTTTTGAGTTTGAATAGCGGATAGGGATAGATTCTGTCGGGTAGCGTTTATCGCTACGAGGTATCAGACGAAATAGAACGATCTTAGAATTAGAAGGGATATAATAAAATTCCGTGATTAGCTCTTCCCAGAGGAATGATCTATTGGATTTTACGGATGGATCCAAGAAACAAAAAAAAGAGAGTGTTCTTATTCAAATTCAAAGCGTCTCGTGATCTTCAACCAATTATACGCTTCAATATAATTCCCTGGAGTAAGCGCTATAGCTTGTTTCCAATACTCAGCAGCTTGATTGGACCAAGCCTCCGCAATTTCAGAATCTCCCTGGCGAATGGCCTGTTCTCCTCGGTCAGAATAGGTGGGTTAATTCCTTCCCTTAGAACCGTACTTGAGAGTTTCCTAACTCATACGGCTCAGCCTCAGCAGTCAATTATTTGGGTATCCCATCTTAATCTTCCCTAGACTAATTAAATAAGATTTCTCGTAAATCAATCCCATTTTTGTTTTGTTTCTCGGGTTAAGGTTAATTACATACATTTCCATGAGCTTCAAACGTGAATTTGGATTTCATTTCGAATTCAGTTTTCTCTTTTTTCCCACCTTCAGAAAAATGAAGCATAGACATCTCTGTTATCATTAGCATTTTCTGAAAGGTAACTATCTCGGTTTCATATCGAAATTTATATAGAATCTTTGAAAAAGACTTTTTTTCCTCCCTAAGAAAGAAAGGACTTACTCTCTTTGGGATCTGATACTACACCGCTGCTGAATACCTTAGTGGATCGACTCTATTACATAAGTGGATTCCTAACTTTTATCTCATATCATGACATAAGTAAAGCAGTTCTTATTGTATCGGCCCAAACCCTCGCTAATTGATCTTTACGGCGCTTCCCCCATCAATTAGAACTTTTATCCATAGAATCTAGTCTTTAATAGGCATATTTATTTCTTCCTATTTTGGCTTCTATGAAGTCTCTTTCTTTGCTACAGCTAATAAAAATCGTTGCTTTGTACGATAAATATGTAGAAAGCCTATATTTCGTTCTAGTATTTACTGGCGGATTGGATCTTTCTTTCCCTCTTTCTATAGTGGAGATAGTCGCACGTAATGACAGATCACGGCCATATTATTAAAAGCTTGTGGTAAGAAGGGGTTTCGTTCGAGTGCCCGGAAATAATATTCCAAAGCTTTCGTATGTTCTCCGTTGCTTGTGTGGATAAGGCCTATGTTATAGAGTATATAACTTCGATCATAGGGATCAATTTCGAGTCGCGTAGCTTCATAATAATTATGTAAAGCTTCCGCATAATTTCCTTCGGATTGAGCTGACATCCGTTACGGTTGTTCATTCTATTCAAATAATCCCCGTTCCAGAACCGTACATGAGATTTCAATCTCATACGGCTCCTCCCTTCTGTACATAATGAATGATAAGAATCCATGAAATCAAAAAAAAGATATTGCAAGATTCTCATTATGAACTGGCAGGGGCTAGTATTTTTAGAAGAAAATCTCTAGCCAGCCTTCCTGCAAGAGGCCTTTTCTGAACATCCAGCGTATTGGTGGTAGATAGAAAAAAAAGGTAACTCCAACAATTTCTTTGTCCTCAACGCCTCCTATTTCTAGGAATGAGTCACTTCAACGGACTTCGATGGTTCTACGGGTATCCAAAATACGAACGAGATGGATGTTTGTTGTCCCAACCACTCTTGTTTGTTAGTCCCGATCCCGATAAGGAAAAGGGGGCAAGTTATAACTCAAGTTTTCCTGTTGTTGATTCCTAGGTGTAGTGCTTCTTCCTCTATGCCGCCTATTGGTACTAATGGAGTAGGATTGACTTGTAAGAACCTATAGGTAGAACCTTTCGCTCAATACTCAAATTGAAAATGGAAGCATCTGAGGCTGCATCACTCGGGGATACACGATAGAAGGAATTGTTCTATTTTCAAACTTCACCTTCACGAAGCGTAGGTTTCTTTCAGGTTTCTTTTAAGATAATATATAAAAATATGTTTTCGTTCTATCCCAAATCATGTGCCTTTCTCGCGCGTAAGACTTCAGAATGGTAAATAAATAAACAGAATCAAATCGCACCATCTCTGTAATAGGTAAATGCCTCTTTTTCTCCTGAAGTTGTTGGAATTATTCGTAATAAGATATTGGCTACAATTGAGGAGGTCTTATCAATAAAATTTCCATTTATCCGTGATCTAGGCATAGTTCACAATCCACTCCCTAATTCTTCTCATTACCTCTCGTGGGAAAAGAATCCCACAAACAAAGGAATTGGATAGTACGAAATCACACAAAAAAGACTCGGGGGATCCAAAAATGCATGTTTTTTTTATCCCCCGAGCCACGAATCTTTCTTTGACTTTGAGAAAAAAGTTGCTATTTCGAAGTGTTTGCATTGATGCGTCAGATCTATATCGCAGAGCTCTCTTTTTCTCTTGGTTAGGGTTATTCTTCCTTCCACTTCCACGGAACCTCAGGCGCATGATCAACGTATGACTCCAGGTATGACTCCAGGTATGACTCCAGGTATGACTCCAGAGCTTTTTTTCAGTTTTAAGTCTGCCTGGGTTTCCTCTAACCTTCTTATTTTCAAATTGTTCTCCGATAATTCATAATTTTGCATTACTAGCTCAATTTGGAGGGTTCTCTGGGTTTTCCAGAGGTGGCGGTTTTCCTCATGCAGAATGACAGAATTGTCATTGTCCAGGAACCCAACCTGGCTCTCCAACTATAACCGACCACTTTCGAGGGTTTTCTGTTTTTCCCGGAGGTGGAGGTTTTCCTCATGCAGGCGGAGATTTTTCTCCTGCAGAGTGGCAGAATTGTCCTGGAACCCGGAAACCAAACCTGTTTCTCCGCATCTTTGATCGTTATAGAGAGCTCTCGGTATGAATCACGAGAGCTTACGAGTTCTCTTTGAGTATATAGCCATAACGTGGCTAAGCCGCCCAACTGGCTTTTGGTTCGTGCCAGCTCGGAGGCAAGGGCGCAATTCATTTTGTTTCCATAGAATCTGGGACTGGTCTCGCCGATCGAGAGGACCCTCATCGATGTCGCGGTTGTGTGGGTTCAACCGTAAAGAGGAAGGTGTTAGCCCAAAAAGTAAGTTCTTTTCCCTTTTTCAGGTCTAGGTCTGCCTTGAGAATCCACGTTTTCGGTACGGTGATTCATTGGATGAACTATTCCAAAGGTTTTGTGTACTTTCCCTGAATACTCTTCCCGGAAGTCCCTGAATTCCGAAGGCATAGTCCTAGTAGTGAATGGTATGGGGGCCTTAGGTTGCGGGGCAACCCAAGAGCAGAACGTGAAAAAAAAAGAGAATGAAATTACGAGAGAGTACCACGAACTCGGTCACCTGTGGGATAATATTGATCAGTCTCAAGAATTTGAGTACTTGTCGGACCCGGACCATCCTAGAAATCCGAGTTCAAAGTGCCTGAATCAGTTTGATCCGTTGGATCAGTACTCCCAAAACGACCAAAGGAACATTCATAGTTTTTCTAGTTGAGTTTAGAAAATACAGGAATGGTGAATGATACATCATATGTATATGTATTTTCGCATTCGCGATTCACCGGGTTTCTAGGCCATAATCAGAACATCATATTTTGTAGGAGAGATGGCCGAGCGGTCCAAGGCGTAGCATTGGAACTGCTATGTAGGCTTTCGTTTACCGAGGGTTCGAATCCCTCTCTTTCCGCCCCTTCACGGACTTTACGAACCTTATTGACCACAATGTATCAAATCAAATAACAACGAATACTTCCAGCAAGTGGATCTTTCTTTGATATAGATTCTAGATTACTCATTTTTGTAGTTTTGTAGTACGGAAAAATACTGGAAAGAGCGGTCAAGGAATGCAACTACCCTTGCCGATCTGTTTATGATACATAACTGGAAAACCCCCCTATCTTAGGTCGATTTATTTTGCCGAAAAGGGGGCCAAAATTTCCTAAGTTTTGTTCTTTTAGTTTTAGTTAGGTTCAAGTTTGACGGGAATAATGTTCTACAACTCGCAACTCTTCGATTTTCAAACCAACTCGACGACGAGCTATTATTTGCTTGACTACTCCTTTATATTGGGATGAGTGAAGAGTCAAATGTTCTGGCAATTTCTTCTGGGAGGATGAAGCAAGAGAATTTTGAATGAGAGCTCTGGTTTTTTGTTTATCCTTCGTTGTAATAATATCTTGGGGTTTGCAGCGATAACTTGGGATATCTACTAGACAACCATTAACTAAAATATGTCTATGATTCACTAATTGCCGGGCCCCAGGAATGGTCGAAGCCATACCCAATCGAAAAATTATGTTATCCAAACGCATTTCAAGTAATTGTAGTAAAACCTGACCTGTTGATCCTTTCGTTTTTCCAGCGATACGAACGTATTTAAGCAATTGTCGCTCTCCCAGACCATAATGAAAACGCAATTTTTGTTTTTCCTCTAGACGATTCCGATATTCAGGTTTTTTCCAAGATTCAAATTTTTTGTTGTTCTTTCTCTTTTGACGATCGGAGGGGAATTTAGCCACTTTCCTAGTTAGTCCCGGTAAAGCCCCCAGACGCTTTATTTTTTTCAGACGAGGCCCTCGGTAACGAGACATAAAGACTCCTTTTTTTTATTGAAAATTCAATTGAAAGAATAAACCTAAATTAAGACTGAACTAAATGATAAACGAAGCAAAATCTACTGAAGTACTGTACTACAAAGAAGAATGAGATGAATTGTATCAATATTCAGACTCTTTGGTATTTGGTATATATAGCAAGTTTACTTTTCTTGATTTGTTCCTAACTGCTCGAAGCTTTTGTTTTTTATTCATAGTTGGAAGTTCTTACGACATACTAAATCAGTTACTTTTTGAAAGACGGTAAAGAAGTCTTTTCAATAGTTCATTCCTTCGTGTCAAGGAGACATTCATGTTTTTAAAGTAGCAAATCGAACAAATAAAAAAGCCGGCTATCGGAATCGAACCGATGACCATCGCATTACAAATGCGATGCTCTAACCTCTGAGCTAAGCGGGCTCACATAACAGAAATTTTGCATAGGAATTCCGCAAACTGCCAGGATCTTAGCTATTCAGAAATCCTCTAGCATCTAGCATATAGAAAGAAGAAATAATCGAAATCGAATTCAGAATGAATCTTCTCTAACAAGAAATCTCAAATAGAATTTTATATCCTTTCTCAATTGAAATCAAATCAAAATCAATCGAATTTCTCTTTTTATTTTCTATTTATATGCCTATTTATACGAATAGGCTTATAAAGAATCAAGATAATTAAGGATACAATATAGAACAGAAAAAAATGAGACATTCTTCTGGTTTCATTCAGAGCGATAAGACAATAAAGAATCGACCGTTCAAGTATGAAAAACCGCGCATTAAAAATGAGAAGAAGAGAGGTATCTATTCTGTGGTATAGATCCATCCATGTTGAATTGCGGATTCATCAATGCTAGAATCATTTCTGATTGGACTAAATACCCGTTCTCCGATAGATAAAGATAGATAAAAACATAAGAAATCAAATAGGAGTAAACGGATAAACTTTTTAGATATAGAAAGAATCCTATCTAATGAATTCAAAGGTTACGGTATAAGCAAAAATGAAAGAAGAATGAGAAAGAAAAGAAAGAGGGGGAAGGAGATCCTAGTTTCAAAACAAAAAAGGGGGATATGGCGAAATTGGTAGACGCTACGGACTTGATTGGATTGAGCCTTAGTATGGAAACCTACTAAGTGATAACTTTCAAATTCAGAGAAACCCTGGAATCAAAAATGGGCAATCCTGAGCCAAATCCTGTTTTCAGAAAAAAGGGGGGTTCTGAAAACAAGAATCCAAAAAGGATAGGTGCAGAGACTCAACGGAAGCTATTCTAACGAATGGGGTAGACTGCGTTGCTAGAGGAATCTTTCCAAGGAAGGGATGAAGGATGAACCTAGCTACAGACGTATACTGAAATATCAAACGATTCATATTAATTCCTCCCCGAATCCTTCTTTTTTTATTTTATATGAAAAATGTAAGCATTATTGTGAATCGATCCCCACAAATTCAGTGATCAAATCATTCACTCCATAGTCTGATAGATCTTTTAACGAACTGATTAATCAGACGAGAATAAAGATAGAGTCCCATTCTACATGTCAATAGCAATACCGACAACAATGAAATTTATAGTAAGAGGAAAATCCGTCGACTTTAGAAATCGTGAGGGTTCAAGTCCCTCTATCCCCAATCACACTAAAAAAAAAAGGCCCATCCCCCTAACTCTATCCTCTTTTTCATCCGCGGTTCCATTCCACAATATGTTTCTAATTCACTCTACGCTTTGTCACCTGGATCGGAGCAGCTCCTCTGTTATCACAAGTCCTTGAGATGTACGATATACATACAAAAGAACATCTCTAAGTAAGGAACCCCTGTTTGAATCATTCACAGTACATATCAGGATTCTTAATTCAATGAAACTTACAAAGTATTCTTGTTGACGATCTCAGCAATTCCCTGGGTAAGACTTTGTAATTTGTAATGCTTTTTGATTCTCTTTCATTTGAATTGACAGAGACCTAATCCATCGAGTAGGATGGGTATGATATGTCGGGAAGGGTTGGGATAGCTCAGCTGGTAGAGCAGAGGACTGAAAATCCTCGTGTCACCAGTTCAAATCTGGTTCCTGGCATCTAGTTACTAATAGATACTCATAAAAATTCGATATGGATTATCAGACATATTGGTTACTAGTCTAGACCACGACTCATACTTCTCCATCTAGGTATCTAGAGATATACCTCCCTTTCTTGTTGTAGTATAGGGAAAGAAAAGAATTCGATGCTGTTTCGTCTTCTTTTTTCTTTGTTTCTATGGTGCCTCTTCTCATTCAAACAAAAAATATGAATCCTTCA